AGAAAAGGTTGTGTGCTGTTTCTTGCATTCTGATCAATTCGATACGTTTTTTTTGAAAAAAAAGAAGCAATCTCGTGATTATTCATTGTTAATAACGCTAATAAACGAAAATTTTTATTAATTCTTTTTGACCTTTCTTTACCCCATAGAGATATTGAATAGAAGGGGGTAGTTTTTTTACCACTGTAATTTTGAAAATGAACATTTAAATGTCCTTCAAAAGTAAGTAAATAAATTCGAAACATATAAAATGCGGTTAATCCCGCTGTAAACCAAGGTATTATTGCGAAAATTGGTGAATACAACCAAGTATCATTAAGAATTTCATCTTTGGACCAAAAACAAGCAAGAGGCGGAATACCACAAAGAGAAAGTGTACCTACTAAAAAGGCTTTTTTGGTAATTGGAACATGCTTTGTTAAACCTCCCATAAAAACCATATTCTGACTTTTATTTGGAGAATATCCAACAAGAGTTTCCATTGAATGAATAACAGATCCGGATCCTAAAAACAACAATGCTTTCGAATAAGCATGAGTAATCAAATGAAATAAAGCACTTCGATAAGACCCCATACCCAGAGCTAACATCATATAACCTAATTGAGACATTGTGGAATAGGCTAAACCTCTCTTAATGTCTTTTTGAGCTAGGGCAAAAGTAGCTCCGAATAATATTGTTATTATTCCTACCAAAGAGATGAAATTCATTATGTGAGGGATGACTATGAAAAGAGGAATAAGCCGAGCTACAAGAAAAATGCCCGCAGCTACCATAGTAGCAGCATGTATAAGAGCCGAAATAGGAGTAGGCCCCTCCATGGCATCCGGCAACCATACATGAAGGGGAAATTGTGCCGATTTAGCAACCGCACCGGCAAATAAAAGACCGGCACACAAAGTAACAAATAAAAAATTGACTTCATTATTATTATTAGAAATCAAGTTATTGAATATTTTGAATAAATCTCGAAATTCGAAACTCCCTGTTATCCAATAAAAACCTAAAATTCCCAATAATAAACCAAAATCCCCAACACGATTAGTTACAAATGCCTTTTGGCAAGCATTTGCCGCAACAGGCCGTGTGAACCAAAACCCTATTAATAGATACGAACACATTCCGACCAATTCCCAAAAAATATAAATTTGTATCAAATTAGAACTAGTAACTAATCCTAACATAGAAGTACTGAAAAAACTCATATAAGCGAAAAATCTTAAATATCCTTGATCATAAGACATATAATTATCACTATAAACAAGAACCATAATTCCAATAGTAGTAATTAATATTGACATAATAGAAGTAAGTGGGTCGATCAAGTAACCGAATTCTAAAGAAAAATCATTATTGATGGTCCAAGACCATACATATTGATACATAGAACTGCCATAAATTTGTTGAATAGACAGATTGATCGAAAAAGTAATGACTATACTTAACAATAAAACACTTTGAAAAGCCCACATACGGCGAAGACTTTTTGTTGCCGATGGAAAAAGAATAAGTCCCACTCCTATTAACATAGGAACTGGAAGTGGAAGAAAAGGTATTATCCACGCATATTGATATGTCTGTTCCATAAAAAAGTTTTTTTTCTTAATTAATTATTTCCGATTTACGGGATCCTACCCCCTTTCAATTTCAAAAGGAGTCAATAAAAAAAATCAAGAGATGTACTAACTTAAAGAGAATTTTCGAATTTTATATATTCTTACTTATTCTGAGTCTTTCCAAAATCCTTCAAATATTCAAATAAAGAAAGTTACAGTTGGGCAACTTATATGACCAACTTGCTCATAAAGCGAATATTTAGTTATTAACTAGGATTTTTTTTTAATACCAAAAATTAAATTTATTAATTAGTATTAGATCACTTTAGATTCATAAAGTAAGGATCAAAAATTACATTAAAACATTAAAAAGAGTACTTGATTATGATATGAATCAATATGATTCATAGGATTAACAAAGGCAAAAGGTTGTACTAATGCAATAAGAACTCGCTTTTTTGTTTTAGTTTATTCCAAATCATTAACGGGTTTCATTATCAAATTTTTTGATTCTTTTCCATTTTTCTAAAAAATATTTATAGGAAACGCTATAATATCTAACATTTTTTCTAAGATTTTTTAGATAAGATCTATTTTTCTATTTATTGATTATTGAAAGGAAAGGGCTTAAAAAAATTACTAAGATTTCTTTTCTCAAATCATGTATCTTTTAACAGATTACTTCATTTAATGACTAGTTTTATTCGAATTTAAAAATGTAATTGGGAGGGGAGTAGTCTTTCCTCAAGTTTGACCAATTAATAGAAAATGAAAAAAACGACAGTTTTCTTTAGTCAATGGGAATGGGATGGGATTCTTAAAATATTTGGTGTATTTTATTCTGTATAACTGAAATGTCGAATACAAAAATGGACAGAGTTCTAAATAGAAGGTCTTTTTTAAATTCTTTGTTCCACTAAATTATCTTTCTATAGTAAAACAGC